ATTTAGTAGACTTGCACGTGCATATCTTGTGAACAGGGATCTTGAAATAAATTCCTTGTTTGACACAATTGCACGTGCATTTATGCATCTTTTGAAGAGAGGTCCTAAAACAAGGAATTTGTTTGAGAAAATGGCCCTTATGTATCTTCTGCCGAGGTGTGACGAAGCTGTTCATAAAGGCCTATTCGTGAGGGGTTTTGAAGGTGTATTCGACCTTGCCCGAGTGGAAGGCGGCAACTTAATCGATCAAAATTTACAAAGAATTTCAAAAACTCCGATGGCTTGGCAAACGGCAAAAATTGCCGTTGACTGCCGATCGATCGAGGCCTTCCACCAAGAAAACACGGACGACTTAAGATATACTGCGGAGCTTGGATATTGGACGGGTGCTCTCGAACGTTTACGACAACTCGAAAAAGAGGAAAATTCAGAGTCCGATTAAGAACACGGACTTGCAGAACTCTATTTATTATTTAATCGATATTTTAGTATAATAGAATATCGATTAAATAATAATAAGAGGTACAAATAGTAAATCGAGGTACACATTCTATGACAATTCTTAACTTTCCCTCTTTTTTGGTACCTTTAGTAGGCCTAGTATTTCCGGCAATCACAATGGCGTCTTTATTTCTTTATGTTCAAAAAAATAAGATTGTTTAGAACCGATGGGATAAAATCTCACTCGTTTGGTTTTAGACTTCTATAATAACGCCGGTATTAGTGAAAGATGGTAGAAGCAGCTTCCGTCGAAAAACTCTTATATCTGCCACGATATATGGGTAAATGGAGTATGTGGATATCTTTCTTTAATGGGGTCGTACGAAGGATATGTTATTAGTTTAGATCTAATCAATTTAATGAATTATTCCTTAATGAATTACTCTTAAAAGTTCCTATCAAACTAGTGCTAGTTGATGAGAGTTACTTCGGAAACAGAAAGACTAAAGTCAAATTCATTTGGGATATTCTCTCAATTCCAAGAAACTGAAACCGGATCAAGTATGAGTTGTCGATCAGAACATATATGGATAGAACCTATAACGGGATCTCGAAAAACAAGTAATTTCTGCTGGACTGTTATCCTTTTTTTAGGTTCATTAGGATTCTTGTTGGTTGGAACTTCCAGTTATCTTGGTAGAACTTGGATATCTTTATTTCCGTTTCAGCAAATTGTTTTTTTTCCACAAGGGATTGTGATGTCTTTCTATGGGATCGCGGGTCTTTTTATTAGCTCCTATTTATGGTGCACAATTTCTTGGAATGTAGGTAGTGGTTATGATCGATTCGATCGAAAAGAAGGAATCGTGTCTATCTTTCGTTGGGGATTTCCCGGAAAAAATCGGCGTATCTTTCTCCGATTCCTTATAAAAGATATTCAGTCCGTCCGAATAGAAGTTAAAGAGGGTCTTTATGCTCGTCGTGTCCTTTATATGGATATCCGAGGACAGGGAGCTCTTCCATTGACTCGTACTGATGAGAATTTGACTGCGTGGGAAATTGAACAAAAAGCTGCGAAATTGGCCTATTTCTTGCGTGTACCCATTGAAGTCTTTTGAGAACTGTGAGAAAATTTCTCGGCAGGAGGGGAAAAACTCACGAATCCTCTGTTTCTATCACGAATTTCTATAACATAACTAAACTGAGGTTTATTCCGAACATGGATTCGAGCTAAAGTAGGCGTATAAGGGAGAAGTAGAAAACAAAACGCTTTTTGTTTTGGGGTCTTTTATAGGTATGTAAATCTACACAATTCAATAATAACAAGAAGTAACAAATTGAAATAATAGATTTCTCGCATACTCAACCATTTAGAAAAAAACTTTCCCAGTTTCTATTTTCTATTTTAAGTCCAATATCTATAAATCAAAATAGAAAAATCCAGACTTGGTGAAATTGAAACTTTAGATTCAGATAGATCGTATGTAAAAATTTTTTTTTCAATCGACACGCCTTACTTTATCTGTTTTTGTGCTCCTTACTGTCCAAACAATTGGATCCCTTATAACGATAAAGGATAACTAGCCAATTCCTGCTTTGGTTTGCTGCTCATTTTTGATCATCACAAGATTCTTCAGAAACTTCCCTGAATTATTCGCTCCCTGACTCCTAAGAGTCAGTGAAATTTTTCGAAATATTAGAGGGCCTCGAGTCGACGACTGAGAGGGTTCATTAACAATTCATAGATGAAAAAATGGCAAAAAAGAAAGCATTCACTCCTCTTTTATATCTTGCATCTATAGTCTTTTTGCCCCGGTCTCTTTCGCTCTTATTTAATAAAAGTCTAGAATCTTGGGTTACTAATTGGTGGAATACTGCGCAATCCGAAACTTTTTTGAACGAGATTGAAGAAAAGAGTATTCTCGAAAAATTCATAGAATTAGACGAACTTCTCCTCTTGGACGAAATGATCAAGGAATACGCGGAAACACCTCTCCAAAACCTTCGTATAGGAATCCAGAACGAAACAATCCAATTAATCAAGATGCACAACGAGGATCGTATTCATACGATTTTGTACTTATCGACAAATTTAATCTCTTTCCTTATTCTAAGTGGTTATTCTATTTTGGGTAATAAAGAACTTGGGATTCTTAACTCGTGGACTCAGGAATTCCTATATAACTTAAGTGACACAACAAAAGCGCTTTCTATTCTTTTATTAGCAGATTTATGTCTCGGATTTCATTCGACCCGTGGTTGGGAACTACTAATTAGCTCCGTCTACAAAGATTTTGGGTTTGTTCATAATGATCAAATTATATCTTGTCTTGTTTGTATTCTTCCAGTCATTCTCGATAGCATTTTTAAATATTGGGTTTTCTATTATTTAAATCGTCTATCTCCGTCACTTGTAGTGATTTATCATTCAATAAGTGAAAAATGATCTATGAATATAAAATGCATCGAATTCGAATTTGTAGTTGTACATAAGGAAAGCATTGCAAATCGTCCTTACTTTTTCCATTTCGATGAACCCGGGGGATTGATCCTATAGATTATTCCCATAACAATATTCCAGTCAATAGCAGAATCGTGGATAGGAAACTCGATTAGTAACCTACTCAATTTATTGTAGAAATTTTCCGTATTAATGATTGGACTATGCAAACTAGAAATACTTTTTCTTGGCTAAAGGAACGGATTACTCGATCCATTTCCGTATCGCTCATGCTATATATGCTAACTCGGACATCTATTTCAAGTGCCTATCCCATTTTTGCCCAGCAGGGTTATGAAAATCCGCGCGAAGCGACCGGGCGTATTGTATGCGCCAATTGTCATTTGGCTAATAAGCCTGTGGATATTGAGGTTCCACAAGCGGTACTTCCCGATACTGTATTTGAGGCAGTTGTTCGAATTCCTTATGATATGCAACTGAAACAAGTTCTTGCTAATGGTAAAAAGGGCACTTTGAATGTCGGGGCTGTTCTTATTTTACCGGAGGGGTTTGAATTAGCCCCTCCCAATCGTATTTCCCCCGAGATGAAAGAAAAGGTAGGCAATCTGTCTTTTCAGAGCTATCGCCCCAATAAAAAAAATATTCTTGTCATAGGCCCTGTTCCTGGTCAGAACTATAGTGAAATCACCTTTCCTATTCTTTCTCCAGACCCCGCTACTAAGAAAGATAGTCACTTCTTAAAATATCCTATATATGTCGGCGGAAACAGGGGAAGAGGTCAGATTTATCCCGACGGGAGCAAGAGTAACAATACAGTTTATAATGCTACAGCAGCCGGTAGAGTAAGTAAAATCATACGAAAAGAAAAGGGGGGATATGAAGTAACCATAACGGATGCATCGGATGGACGTCTAGTGGTTGATATTATCCCCCCAGGGCCGGAACTTCTCGTTTCAGAAGGCGAATCTATCAAATTGGATCAACCGTTGACGAGTAACCCGAATGTGGGCGGATTTGGTCAAGGAGATGCAGAAATTGTACTTCAAGATCTATTCCGTGTCCGAGGTCTTTTGCTCTTCTTCGCCGCTGTTATTTTGGCACAAATCTTTTTGGTTCTTAAAAAGAAGCAGTTCGAGAAGGTTCAATTGTCCGAAATGAATTTCTAGACTCGCGAATTTTTCAACATCAAGTTCGTAAAAAGACTCAAACTCATTTTATCCCTTAGCGATGAAAAAAATGAAATGCTAAAAAGATCTTAGCTTGTTTATCCTTTTTCTATGAGATGACAGGAAGTCCTTCTACCGCATTCCTAATCCTAGTATGTAGATTGTGAAGAAGACTGTTTGACTTGACCCCGCCTTTCTTGGTTTTTTATCTAAATTGGGGCGGTGCGACTATCTTACTATTCGAAGATTTAAATGTCCGAAAATACATCAATATCAAGAGTTTTTGATTAATTCAATTCGGCTAGATACTAGACATAAGTAAGCGAGAAATTGCAGGGAAAATGAGGGGAACAAATAATTCTAGGAGAGGTTCTTCGTCTTTCTAGTCTTCGACACAAGAAAAGGAAGTTTCTACACCCCTTTCTTGTGTCGAAATAAGACGGATTCGTGATTCTGTTCGCCAAAGATTTCTAGTCTTAGTTTCTATTTTTCGAGGTGTACCCAAACTTTTTTTTAGATTTCTATTTATTGCGTCTCTACTTATTCTATAATTTCTAATCGAATCAAGTGGTGGACCAAGAAAAAAGAGGGGTGAATTTTTTGAGTAAATAGAACTTCTTCGATGAACTTCGAATAAATGACTTAGGATGAGATACTTTAAACAATAGAATAAAGGTTGATTTGTATAGAAAGAATTTGATGAAATAGAATCGATCGAATCTATGGAAATATATAGATTATTTTTTCCATGGAATCGCGCGCTTCCGTCTTTCTTCTCACTTTATTGAAAAGTATTGATAGATACTATCGAGCAAGAGGTGTTCTAAATCAATCGCCGAAATTCCTTTTTCAAAAACATCGGCAAAAAAAATAGAATGGAGCCTTTTGAAACAGCAGAAAACTCTGTTATCCTTTAGACTTCGAACTCGTAA